TTTATATAAGTTTTTGGAGATATGGTTTGTAATATAAATTATATATTTAAACCTTGTGTTCACAAATATAAGAAAGATATATGTATATATATATATAATAAAGTATATATTTAATAATATTATTTATAGTATAATTAAAGTTTATTCTTAATTAGTTAATGATATTTAACGTACTTTATTGTGCATTTATATAACGTTTTAAGTAAAAGAAAACTATATATCTTTGAAACTTATAATTTCAATTATTATTTATTTTACATTAAGATATATTAAACAATGAACAATAATTATATTATAATATACTCATTTCTATTTATTATATTATAATATTAATTATAATGTATTTATTATATATGATTATATATTTTATTATAATTTATTTATTGTATATAATTATATATATATATATATCTTGCAGTATACAACCAAGTAAATATTAATATTATTATCTCTAGAAAATAATAATATAAATAGGACAAATATTTTTTGATAATAAAATAATAAATTATTTATGTTGTGTAGTTACCGTTGTTTTGTTGTTGGGATCAACATTCTATTAATATATTCTATAATTGATTGTTATTTTATTTTAAAGTATAGGAAGTTTTAATTAATATAGTTATAATTTATGTTTTAAAAGTTTGATTCTTGCTTCAATATTTTAGGTAATTTAAAAATTTACATGTAAATTTTTAGTGTGATAATACTATTAATTTAAATTAATAATAGTACTATTTTATATACGCAGTATTTAATTTTGAATATCAAAGTAATTTGGATTCGGTTTTGGGTTTTATAATCAGTAAAATTCGTGCCAGCAGCTGCGGTTATACGTAAGATTAAATTAAAATGTTTTGGTTAAAAGATGAGCTAAATAATTAAATAATAATATATTTATATTAGACTTTACATAATTAGGTAAAATTTTTATTATAATAAGGATATAAAAATTTATTTTTCTTGGTTCATAAAAATTTAAATTAAAACTAGGATTAGATACCCTATTATTTAAATAATTAATTTTAACCAGGGTAATAATATAATTTTGAAACCTAAAGAATTTGGCGGTGTTTTAATTCTAACTAGAGGAGCCTGTCTCTTAATCGATAATCCTCGTTTAACCTTTCTTGATTTTATTATTTATTATGTATACCGTCGTCGTCAGAATATTTTATAAGAATAAAAATTTTCATAATATTAAAAGATTTAATGTCAGATCAAGGTGCAAATTATAGTCAAGTGAAGATGGGCTACAATAAAGTTCTATTATATGGATTGGTGCTTGAAATTTGATTCATGAAGGTGGATTTAGTTGTAATATAAGATAAGAAAACTTGTTTGAAATTAGCTCTAAAATATGTACATATCGCCCGTCACTCTCGTTTATTTTAATAAGATGAGAAAAGTCGTAACATAGTAGATGTACTGGAAAGTGTATCTAGAATTAAACAGGGTATAACTATTTAGAATAAGTATTTCATTTACACTGAAAAAATATCTGTGCAATTCAGTTTATCTTGAAAGGTTGATTAAAATTTAATGGTTTTAATTTATATAAATATTAATTAAATTATTAATTTTGTAGTAAGTTTTATAGAAAAGAGAATATATTTTTAGTTGTAGTACAGAAATGGAAAATTGAAATAACTGAAAATGAAATTTTGAAATAGTAGTATTTAAATGGCGTACCTTTTGTATTAGGGTTTTATTATTTAAAATAAATATTTATTTTTCCCGAAATATAAGGGATTTATTGCAATAAATTTATTAACGTGGTATAGTTATTAGAAATATTGAAATTGTAATGAAAAATTAAACGTCCTATATTATATCTGGTTATTCAAGAAATGAATTTAATTCTTTTTTGTTTGTAACTTTATTACAAATTTTTGTAAATAGCTTCACAGCATCAGCAAATGGTTGAGGGATAATCTTCAATCAATAATTTAAATTTTAAATTGATTAAAGTTAATTTAGGATTAGAAACTTCCATAATAAAGATAGCGTTTTAGTTAATATTTAGTTGTTACAAAATTTAATTTAATTTTAAATAATTATTGAATTATTAATAATAAAAATTTATATTAATTAATAATGTAAAAATTAGTATATTTTATTATTTAAAAAATTTAATGCTTAAAAATTTTTTAAAAGGAATTCGGCAAAATTTTTCTTTGCCTGTTTAACAAAAACATGGCCTTTTGCTTTTATATAAGATCTGACCTGCCCACTGAAGCTTAAAGGGCCGCGGTATTTTGACCGTGCAAAGGTAGCATAATAATTTGTCTTTTAATTGGAGGCTGGAATGAAAGGTTTGACATAAGAAAGACTGTCTCTTGATTAAAAATTTAAAATTTAACTTTTGAGTGAAAAGGCTTAAACATAAAATGATTCCATAGGACAAAAAGACCCTATAGATCTTAACATAAATTTTAAATTTTAAATTTAGTAGTTTTAGTTTAAAATTTAATTATATGTTTTGTTGGGGCGACACAAAGAGATTATAATCTCTTTGAATTTTAGTTATAAATATAATTATAACTTTTGATTGATCCAAAATTTTTGATTAATAGACAAAGTTACCTTAGGGATAACAGCGTAATCCTTTTTGAGAGTTCATATCGACAAAAGGGATTGCGACCTCGATGTTGGATTAAGATTCCTTTGATTTGGTGTAGCCGCTAAATAAAGGAGGTCTGTTCGACCTTTAAATTCTTACATGATCTGAGTTCAAACCGGCGTAAGCCAGGTTGGTTTATATCCTTGGATAAAATTCTTATTTTTTTAGTACGAAAGGACCAAATTATAAAAATATTTTTAGCAAAAATGATTTCCATTAATTACTAATTTGGCAGATAAGTGCATCGGATTTAGAATCCTAAAATATAAAAGGTTATTTATAATTAGTATTGTTTTATTTAGAATTCTTGATTTCTATTATTGGATTTATTTTTTTGGTAATTTGTGTTTTAGTAGGGGTAGCATTTTTGACTCTTTTGGAGCGAAAAATCTTAGGTTATATTCAAATTCGTAAAGGACCTAATAAGGTTGGTTATGCAGGAATCCCTCAACCATTTGCTGATGCTGTGAAGCTATTTACAAAAGAACAGGTTTATCCTATTTTTTCGAATTACTTTCCTTACTATTTAAGTCCTGTATTTAGTTTATTTTTGGCTTTAATTGGTTGAGCAGTTATACCTTATTTATTTAATATAATTAATTTTAATTTTGGTCTTATTTTTTTTTTATGTTGTACTAAATTAGGGGTGTATACTGTATTAATAGCTGGCTGAGCTTCGAATTCAAAATATGCTTTATTAGGTGGTCTTCGTGCAGTAGCTCAAACAATTTCTTATGAAGTAAGATTAGCTTTAATTTTATTATCATTAATTTTTTTAGTAGGAGCGTTTAATATTATAAATTTTAGTGTTTATCAAAGATATATTTGATTTTTGTTTTTAGCATTCCCACTTAGATTGTGTTGATTAGCTAGTTCATTAGCAGAAACTAATCGAACTCCTTTTGATTTTGCTGAAGGGGAATCCGAATTAGTCTCTGGGTTTAACGTTGAATATAGAAGTGGTGGGTTTGCTTTAATTTTTATGGCTGAATATGCTAGAATTTTATTTATAAGAATATTATTTGTTGCTATTTTTTTAGGGTGTAATGTTGGTAATTTTTCTTTTTATTTAAAATTAGTTTTTATTTCTTTTATTTTTATTTGAGTTCGAGGTACTTTACCTCGTTTTCGTTATGATAAATTAATATACCTAGCTTGAAAAAGTTTTTTACCTATTTCTTTAAATTATTTGTTATTTTTCCTTGGTATTAAGATAATAACTAACTGATAATTGAATTAATTTTAGAATAAAATGGAAACTACTAATTGATTTAAACAATTATTTTATGTTTTCAAGACATATACTTATTTTAGTTAAACAGTTAATTTAAGGTTTTATCTCATAAATAATTAATTATTGGTGAAAATATAAAATAAGAAAAATATATAATAGTTAAAATTTGTCCTGTAATAATATAAGGATCTTCTACTGGTCGAGCTCCAATTCATGTTAATAGGATAACAATAGAAGTTAAAATTCAAAATATTATTTGATTAAGGGGGTAAAATTGTATACCTCGTAGGTTTGAAATGTTAGAAAATGGTAAAATAATTAAAATTAAAATTGAGGAAACTAAAGCAATTACACCTCCTAGTTTATTAGGAATAGAACGTAAAATAGCATATGCAAATAGAAAGTATCATTCGGGTTGAATGTGTACAGGTGTTACGAGTGGATTTGCGGGGGTAAAATTGTCTGGGTCACCTAAAAGGTAAGGATTAAGAAGGGTTAAGAGAGTTAAAATTATGATTATTACAATAAACCCAACAACATCTTTGAATGAAAAATAAGGATGAAATGGAATTTTATCATTATCTCTAGATAATCCTAATGGGTTATTAGATCCTGTTTGATGAAGAAAGAGGAGATGAACCATTGAGGCTCCAATAATTAAAAAAGGTAATAAAAAATGAAAAGTAAAAAATCGAGTTAAAGTTGCATTATCTACTGCAAAACCTCCTCATACCCATTGAACTAAATTAGTTCCAATAAACGGTACTGCTGATAATAAGTTAGTAATTACTGTGGCTCCTCAAAAAGATATTTGCCCTCATGGAAGAACGTATCCTACAAAGGCTGTTCCTATTACTAGGAATAGAATTATTACTCCTACTATTCATGTATGTATAAATATAAATGATCCATAATATATTCCTCGTCCAATATGTAAATAAATGCAAATAAAGAAGAAAGAGGCTCCATTAGCATGAAGGGTTCGTAATAATCATCCATAATTTACATCACGGCAGATGTGGTTTACACTATTAAAAGCTATTTCAATATTTGCTGTAAAATGTATAGCTAAAAATAATCCAGTTAGGATTTGAATAATTAAGCATAACCCTAATAGAGAACCAAAATTTCATCATCTGGAAATATTTACAGGTGCTGGAAGGTCCACTAAGGCATTGTTGGCAATTTTGAATAAAGGGTGGTTTTTACGAATAGGTATTGTCATTATAGCTGTATGCGAAGGGGCCCTTGGTCTATCTTAGTAATATTTACTACTGCTACTAAAGTAAATAATAAATATATAATTAAAATAATTGTTGATAGTAGAGTGGGTCATAAATAAAATTTTGATAGAGAGTTTTGAAGTAAATAATTTATTTCGTACAATCTTTGAGAAATATCTCTTCTTTTATTTTTTAATGGGAAAATAGTATTATCTATTATAGGAATAAAAGAAATAAAAATTAAAAATCCTATTGGAATTAAAAATTTAAATGAAATAGTAAATATTTCATTTGAAGCTAGTCTTGCTACATAAATAAATAAAACCAGGAGGCCACCCAGGAAGATCAGTACTAAAATATAGGAAAATCAAAATGAAGAAAAAATATTCCCTATAAAAATGGCAATAAGGATGGTTTGAATTATTAAGGTTAACCCTATAGGGATAGGGTTTGTTGTAAAGATTATAATTATATTTAATAAGAAGATTATAGAAAGAATGATATAAATAATCAAAAGATAGTTTATTAAAATAATGGTTTTGGAAATCATTGATAACAAGAATTTGTTTCTTTTGATGTTTTAAAATTTTCTTAATTATTTTTGATTTACAAGACCAAAGTTTTGTATTAAACTATTAAAACTAATGGATTTTTTAATATACATATTACCTTGATTTGGATTTAGTTTAGTAGTAAGAGGAATGATAGTATTTGTTTCAGAGCGAAAGCATTTATTAGCAGTTTTGTTTAGCTTGGAATATATTGTGCTTGGTATCTTTATATTATTAAGTTTTTACTTAATAATAATAGTTGATTTATATTTTTGCTTACTATTTTTGGCTGTAGCTGTATGCGAAGGGGCCCTTGGTCTATCTATTTTAGTTTCTTTAGTTCGTAGTCATGGAAGAGATTATTTTATAAATTTTAGAGTTCTTCAATGTTAAAAATTTTAGTTTGTATAATTTTTTCGATTCCTCTTTTCTGTAGTTGAAATTTTTGAATTATGGTTCAAAATCTCTTGTTTATTTTTTCTTTCTTATTTTTATTAAATTTTTTTATTATAATAGATTGGGGTTTTTTATCTTACATTTTAGGAGCTGATGTTTTGTCTAGAAGTTTAATTTTTTTATCAATTTGAATTTGTTCCTTAATAATTTTAGCTAGATATGGTGTTTTGAAATCTAAGTTTAATTTTTTATTATTTTTAGTTTTGGTTTTTTCTTTATTATTTTTTTTATGTTTAACTTTTATAGTAACTGATATACTATTTTTTTATATTTCATTTGAAGTTAGATTAATTCCTACTTTGCTATTAATTACAGGGTGAGGATATCAGCCAGAACGATTACAAGCGGGAATTTATTTATTATTCTATACTTTATTTGGGTCTTTACCTCTTTTAATAGGTATTTTAAAGATTTATGGTGAAAATGGTGGGCTTTCTTTTTTGTGTTTAATATTAAATTTTAATTGGAGTTTATTAAGTATAGTTTGGTATGTTGTTATAATTGGGGCTTTTTTAATTAAAATACCTATATATATATTACATTTATGATTACCAAAAGCTCATGTGGAAGCACCAGTAGCTGGTTCAATAATTCTAGCTGGGGTTTTATTGAAATTAGGTGGTTATGGCTTATTTCGTGTTATAACTTTTATATCTATGGTTGGTAAATCTTTAAATTTAATTTGGGTTATTATTAGCTTATTAGGTTGTATTTCTGTAAGTTTAATATGTCTTCGACAAAGAGATTTAAAGGCATTAATTGCTTATTCTTCTGTAGCTCACATAGGTATTGTAATTGCTGGTTTAATAAGTATAACTTATTGAGGTTTAGAAAGATGTTTATTACTAATAATTGGGCATGGATTGTGCTCGAGAGGTTTATTTGCTTTAGTTAATATTTGTTATGAACGTTTAGGTAGACGAAGACTTAGAATTAATAAGGGTTTAATAAGTTTAATACCTAGATTGGCTATATGATGATTTCTATTAAGATCTTCAAATATAGCGGCTCCACCTTCTTTAAATCTAGGGGGTGAAATTGGTTTAATTAACAGAATTATATTTTGGAATTTTAATAGAATTTATTCTTTAGCTTTTGTATCTTTTTTTAGTGCTGCTTATATATTATATTTATTTTCAATTAGTCAACATGGTCAAAATTTTTCGGGTTTATTTTCATTTTGTTCTGGAAGATGTCGTGAATTTTTACTTTTATTTTTACATTGATTTCCATTAAATTATTTAATTTTAGGTGTTGATTTTTGTATTTATTGACTATAGATTTAATTGGTCTAATTAGGATTATAGTTTGTGGAACTGTAGGAGCAAAGAGTTAATTGCATTAAATCTATGTTATATTTTAATATTTGTTATATTAGATTTGTATTTCTTTTTGTAATATCATTACTAATAATTTTTTTGGGAGTAAATTTTATATTATCAGATTATGTAGTTTTTGTAGAGTGAGAATTATTTACTATCAATAGAAGAACTATTGTTATAACTTTATTATTTGATTGGATATCATTAATTTTTTTGGGGTTTGTTATATTTATTTCTTCAATAGTTATTTTTTATAGAAGAAGATATATATCAGGTGATTATAATATTAATCGTTTTATTTTATTAGTTTTGATATTTGTATTTTCTATAGGTGTTTTAATTGTTAGACCTAATTTGGTTAGACTTTTGTTAGGATGAGATGGGTTAGGACTTGTTTCTTATTGTTTGGTAATTTATTATCAAAATGTTAAATCTTACAATGCAGGGATATTAACTGCGTTATCTAATCGAGTAGGAGATGTTGCAATTCTTTTAAGAATTGCATGATTGTTAAATTTTGGTAGTTGAAATTATATTTATTATACTAATTATTTTAGTAACCATCCAGATATAATATTTATTTCTTTTTTGATTGTGTTGGCAGGAATAACTAAAAGAGCTCAAATTCCTTTTTCAGCTTGGTTACCAGCTGCTATAGCAGCTCCTACGCCTGTATCTTCTCTTGTTCATTCATCTACTTTAGTTACTGCTGGGGTTTATTTATTAATTCGTTTTAGTCCAGTTGTTAGTGGATCCTTTATTTGGTATATTTTACTTTTGTTGTCAGTAATAACTATGTTTATGGCTGGATTAGGAGCTAATTTTGAATTTGATCTTAAAAAAATTATTGCTCTTTCAACTTTAAGACAATTAGGAGTTATAATAAGAATTTTAAGTTTAGGTTATCCTATTTTGGCTTATTTTCATCTTTTAACTCATGCTATATTTAAAGCTTTATTATTTTTATGTGCTGGAGCAATAATTCATAGAATTAAAGATTGACAAGATATTCGATCTCTTGGTTTAATAAGAAAATTTATACCTACTACAAGAATGTGTTTAAATATTGCTAATCTTGCTTTATGTGGAATGCCTTTCTTGGCTGGGTTTTACTCAAAAGATTTAATTTTAGAAGTTTTAGAAATAAAAACATCTAACATTTTTATTTTTATTGTTTATTTTATTTCTACTGGATTAACTGCTGTATATTCTTTTCGTTTAATTTTTTATTCTATAATAGGAGATAATAATATATTTACAAATAGAGCATTAGATGATAGAGAATTTCGTTTAACTTCTCCTATAATTGCTCTTACTAGAATAGCTATTACTGTAGGTAGAATGTTATGTTGAGTAATATTTACACGATTTGAAATAATTTGTTTGCCTAATCACTTAAAAATATTAACTTTAAGAGTATGTTTATTTGGAGCATGAATAGGACTTGAAATTAATCAAATAAAAATTATGTTTACTACTTTAAGATCAAAGTTGTTAGATTTTTGTTCTTTTTTAGGGTCTATATGATTTTTACCTACTTTATCTACGGTTATACTATCTTCTTTATTTATAAATAGTGGTTTGTCTTATATAACTGTAGATCAGCGTTGAGGGGAGTATTTTGGAGCTCAGGGATTATACAAAAATTTTATGTTAACCTCAAGGAATTTACAATTAATACAAGCTAGAAATATTAAGATTTATTTAATAACTTTTTTCTTTTGGGTATTATTTATTTTAATAGTTTTATTTGTTTTATAATTTAAATAGCTTAAGTATAAAGTGAAGTGTTGAAGCCACTTAGATAATTTTTTAATTTTTAAATGAAATAATTACTTAAAGAAAATATTTTCTTCTTTACTATGAAAAAGTAATGTGTTATATACACTATAAAAGTAGAATACTTAACGGAATTAAACCGCTATAATAAGAAGTTAGCAGCTTCTATTAGATCACCAGTTTTCCTTAATAAAAGATTAGATCTTATTGATACCATTAACAGTGGTATTCCTCTAAATTTTGGATTTTATTAAAAGTGAGGGTAGTATTACCTAAATTTAGGTCGAAACTAAAAGCAATTAATCGCTTCACACTTATAAGGTTGACCTCAAAAGTAATTTTTAATTGCAAACCAAATGTTATATATTTAACTACAACCCTATTTAATCAGCTCACTTTAAAGCTCCGCGGTTTCATTCGTGATAAAGTCCAATAAGAAGAATTAAAATAAAAAAAATTCTTACTATAATTCATGATTTAATGTTGATTTTTTCGTAAATAAATACTAGTGGAAATAGGAGTGTAATCTCTACGTCAAAAATCAAAAAGATAACAGCAATTAAAAAGAATCGGAGAGAAAAAGGAAGCCGTGCTGACTCTTTTGGATCAAATCCGCATTCGAATGGTGAGTTTTTTTCACGATCATTAATTAATTTTTTAGATAGGATGGAAGCTAAGATTATAACGATTATTGTTACAATTATAATTAAAATTCTGTTTACTAATATAAGATTTATTATCTTATTCAAAAAAATTGATCTTTTTGATTGGAAGTCAAATATACATAATATATTTATAAGATTTTAATTTCCTCATCAATAAATTGATACATATAAAAATAATCATACTACATCTACAAAATGTCAATATCATGCGGCGGCTTCAAATCCAAAATGATGTTGGGATGAAAAATGACATATTAAATGTCGGAAGAGACATGTAATTAAGAAAGTTGTTCCAATAAGAACGTGAAGGCCATGGAAGCCGGTAGCAACAAAAAAGGTTGATCCATATACAGCATCAGCAATAGTAAAAGTGGCTTCAATATATTCATAAGCCTGTAAAATAGTAAAATAAATTCCTAAAATAACGGTTAAAAATAGTCTTTGAATAACTTGAAAGTGATTATTTTCTATTAGGCTATGATGAGCTCATGTTACTGTTACACCTGAGGCAAGTAAGATGGCTGTATTTAAAAGGGGAATTTGGAATGGGTTAAACGGAGTAATACCAACAGGGGGCCAACAAGATCCTAATTCTATAGTAGGAGATAGTCTTCTATGAAAAAAAGCTCAAAAAAAAGAAATAAAAAAAAATACTTCTGAAATAATAAACAAGATTATTCCTCACCGTAGTCCTGTTATTACTAATGAGTTGTGAAGTCCTTGAAGAGTTCCTTCTCGAGTGACATCTCGTCATCATTGAATTATAGTTAATAAAATAATAAATAAACCTGTATAAAATAGATTTATATTATAGTGATGAAATCATTTTACTAGTCCTGATGTAAGAATTAATGCTCCGATTGCTCCTGTTAAAGGTCATGGTCTTCGGTCAACAAGGTGATAAGGGTGATTTATTATCATTAGTTTACCTCACTAGAATAAAGTGTTCTTAAAACTGCAAATACGTAAGATTGAATTATGGCTACTGCAGCTTCTAGGGTTAAAAGAAGAATTTGGGTAATAATAAGTAATATTAAAAATTTATTCGGTAAAGATGTTCCTGTAGACCCTAAGAGGGTAAGAAGTAGGTGACCTGCAATTATGTTAGCCGCAAGTCGAACTGCTAGTGTTCCAGGACGAATTATATTTCTAATAGTTTCAATACATACTATAAATGGTATAAGGGCCGATGGAGTTCCCTGAGGAACAAGGTGGGCAAATATATGTTGAGTATGATTAAATCATCCATATAATATAAATCTTAATCATAATGGTAAGGCTAAGGAAAGAGTAAAGATTAAATGACTTGTTCTAGTAAAAATATATGGAAATAAACCTAAAAAATTATTAAATAAAACAAAAGAAAATAGTGAAATAAATAGAACTGATCTTCCTGGGTGGCCTCCTGGTCCTATTAAAGTTTTAAATTCCTTATGCAAGGAGTTAAGGATTAAATTTCAGATAATATTAATTCGATTAGGGAAAATTCAGAATATAAAAGGAATAAAAATTAACCCTAAGTAAGTTCTAGTTCAATTAAATGAAAAATTGAAAATATTAGTTGAAGGATCAAATACAGAAAATAAATTAGTTATCATTTTCAACTTAAAGGTCTTTGGTTGGTTTGTAATATTTTAATTGTTTTTTGGTTTTGATTTATTGAATTAAAATAATTTAAAGTTATAAATAAAATATAAGAAATTGAAAAAATCAAAAATAAAATTAATCAATTTAAGGGTGATATTTGAGGAATCAGGTAATATTATTTAATAATAATTTAAGATTGACATTCTTATGTTATAAGTTTTAACTAATTTCCTTAAAGGTCATTAAGAGTAATTCGTTATAATACTATAAAATGGTTTAAGAGACCATTGCTAACTTTCAGCTACTTAATGATTCTTCTCTAATTTTTTGTATTCAAGTAATAAATTGAGGTATTGATACACTTTCAATTACAATAGGTATAAATCTGTGATTGGCACCACAGATTTCGGAACATTGGCCGAAGAATAAACCAGGACGATTAATTAAAAAACTAGTCTGGTTTAATCGTCCTGGAACAGCATCAACCTTTACTCCTAAGGATGGAACAGTTCATGAATGAAGAACATCTGCAGCGCTGATGAGAAGACGAATCTGTATATTTACTGGTAGAATAGTATGGGAATCTACATCTAAAAGTCGAAATCCTGAATTTCTTAGGTCATTAAGTGGTATTATATATGAATCAAATTCTACATTAACAAAATCTGAATATTCATAGGTTCAGTATCACTGATGTCCTACTGTTTTTAATGTTAAGGAAGGATCATTAATTTCATCAAGTAAATAAAGAAGGCGGAGAGATGGTATTGCAATAAAGATTAAAATTACTGCTGGTAAAATAGTTCATACTACTTCAATAATTTGACCTTCTAACAGAAATCGATTAAGATAATTATTAAAAAAAATAGATGTTATAATATAGCCAACTAAAGTTGTAACTATAATGATGATAAGGATAGTGTGATCATGGAAAAAAATTAATTGTTCTATTAAAGGTGATGCACCATCTTGTAAACCTAATTGACTTCATGTTGCCATTAAATAATACTAATTAAAAGTGAACTTTTATATTCGAGGCTTAAATCCGATGCACTTATCTGCCAAATTAGTAATTAGAAATTATAGGTAATTCATCATAACTATGATCTCTAGGAGGTGTATTATGATTTCACTCTAAAGTTCTTGAAGTATTTAATGGGAAAATGACTGGGCGATTTGATAGAAGAGCTTCTCATACAATAATAACTAGTATAATTACTCCAACTAAGGATATATAAGATCCAATAGATGAAATAACATTTCAAGTTGTGTAGGCATCTGGATAATCAGAGTATCGACGAGGTATTCCTCTCAATCCTAAAAAATGTTGGGGAAAAAAGGTAATATTAACTCCAATAAATATTACAATGAATTGGATTTTTAATCATTGTTGATTTAATGTAGTTCCAGTAAATAAAGAAAATCATTGAGTAAATCCTCCCATAATAGCAAATACTGCTCCTATAGATAAAACATAATGAAAATGAGCTACTACGTAATAAGTATCGTGTAAAATGATATCAATAGATGAATTAGCTAAAACCACTCCAGTAAGACCTCCTACTGTAAATAAAAATACAAAACCTAGTGCTCAAAGAAGTGCTGGAGAATAACTGATATTTATACCATGTAATGTTGCTAATCATCTAAAAATTTTAATTCCGGTAGGGACAGCAATAATTATTGTTGCAGCAGTAAAGTAGGCTCGAGTGTCTACATCTATACCAACTGTAAATATATGATGGGCTCAAACTACAAAACCAAGAAGCCCAATGGCAAGTATGGCGTAAATTATCCCTAGAGTTCCGAAGGCTTCTTTTTTTCCTCTTTCCTGTCTAATAATATGGGAAATTATACCAAATCCTGGAAGAATTAAAATATATACTTCTGGGTGACCAAAAAATCAAAATAAATGTTGATATAAAATAGGATCTCCCCCTCCTGCAGGATCAAAGAATGACGTATTTAAATTTCGATCTGTTAATAATATGGTAATAGCACCTGCTAAAACAGGAAGAGAGAGTAAAAGTAGTACGGCTGTGATAACCACTGATCAAACAAATAAAGGTATTCGGTCAAAACTTATTCCTCTGGGACGTATATTAATTACTGTTGTAATAAAATTAGCAGCTCCTAAGATTGAAGAAGCCCCTGCTAAGTGAAGAGAAAAAATAGATAAATCAACAGCTCCTCCAGCGTGGGCTAATCCAGCTGATAAAGGAGGATAAACAGTTCAACCAGTTCCTGCTCCATTTTCTACAATTCTTCCTCTTAATAGTAATAGTAATGAAGGGGGGAGAAGTCAAAAACTTATATTGTTTAGTCGAGGAAATGCTATATCTGGGGCCCCTAATATTAAAGGAACAAGTCAGTTACCAAAACCTCCAATTATAATAGGTATTACTATAAAAAAGATTATAATGAACGCATGGGCTGTTACAATTACATTATAAATTTGATCATCCCCAATTATTCCTCCTGGTTGACCTAATTCAGCTCGAATTAAAACACTTAAAGATGTTCCTACTAATCCTGCTCATACTCCAAAAATTAAATATAATGTTCCAATATCTTTATGGTTTGTTGAGAAAAGTCACCGTTGCGATAAAATGACCGAAGGATTAGGTGTAGGATTGTAAATCCTTTTATAGATATAAAGTCTTTTTATCAGGTTTTATAGTGTAAAAACATAACAGACTGCAATTCTGTAGAAACTATTTTAAATAGTTAAAACTTATGTAAGGTTTAAAGTATTTTCTTTAATGTCAGCTTTGAAGGCTAATAGTTTGTTTAACTTAAAACCTTACATAAGCGGAATGCAGGCAATTAATACTGGAATCAAGAAGATTGAAGCATATCTTAAAATTAAAATACTAAAATTAACTAAAAAATGATTTAAGTGTGGTGTAAATTGTCATATTTTAGTCGATCTCGATATTGTAAACATTAAATAAATAATTCGAGAATAGTAAAAAAGAGTTAAAAGAGCTGAAAAAATTATAATAACAACGATGATTGTTATTTTATTAAAAATTAAATCTTGGATGACAATTCATTTAGGTAAAAATCCTGAAAATGGTGGTAAGCCTCCTAACGATAAAAAATTGAATCTCAACATTAATTTTTTAATTATTCTGGTTTTAAAAATTTCATAAATTTGAGTAATATGAAAAATATTAAAATAAAGAAAAATTAAACTAATTGAAGATGATAAAATAACATATATTATGTAATAAAATATTCATGTTGATTCTCTCCATATTATTGCTGCTATAATCCATCTTATGTGATTAATAGAAGAAAATCTTATAATTTTTCGTAAAAAAGTTTGATTGAGACCTCCTACTGCCCCTACAAAGGCTGATATGATAATTCTAAATATTACTAAGAACTTAGATTCAAGTATATTGTATGATAATAATATTAAGGGTCTTAATTTTTGTCAAGTTATTAAAATAATTCCATTTTTTCATCTAATACCTTCTATAACTATAGGAAATCAAAAATGAAATGGAGCTGCTCCTATTTTAAGAAGAAGGGCTGATGAAATTAAGTAAATTGATAATTTTTCTGAAAAAAAAATTGGAGAGTTAGGAAGATAATAAAATATAATAGCTCCACAAATGAGGGTTACGGAACCGAAAGCTTGTATAAGAAAATACTTTAAAGATGCTTCTCTTGATCGTTGATTTATACCGTTGTTTAGCAGAGGAATAAAGGACAATAAATTAATTTCAAGTCCTATTCATGCTCCAAATCACGATGTTGATGAAACAGAGATTAAAGTTCTTCTTAACAAAATAAAAGAGAAAAGGATATTAGTAGGATTAAATATTAAAAAAGAGGACAGTATAATTCCTATAAATGGGGTATGAGCCCAGTAGCTTATATTAGCTTACTTTTTTATATATAGGTGTTTTGTGCACATTAAGTTTTGAACTTAATAGAGGGGTTTCAAAACCCCATATGTAGTAAAGGTATAAAAATCATACTTATTTTACTTTATCATTGTAATCCTTAAATCAGGCACTTTACT